ATGTATTTTTACAAATGACTTTTTTCTTCTAATCATAAAGATATTGGAATTTTATACTTTATATTTGGATTTTGATCAGGAATTTTAGGATTATCTCTTAGAATACTAATTCGATTAACTCTTCGATCCCCAATAAAACTTTTTATTCAAAATGATCAATTTTATAATTCAGTAGTAACAGCTCATGCATTTATTATAATTTTTTTTACAGTTATACCAATTATAATTGGTGGTTTTGGAAATTGACTAGTACCTCTTATATTAGGAGCACCAGATATAGCTTTTCCTCGTTTAAATAATATAAGATTTTGACTATTACCTCCTTCAATTATTTTATTATTAATAGGACTTTCTAAAGAAGGAGCAGGTACAGGATGAACAGTCTATCCACCTCTTTCAACATTTTATCATTCAGGAATTTCAGTAGATTTAACAATTTTTTCTCTTCATTTAGCCGGTATTTCTTCAATTTTAGGAGCATTAAACTTTATTGTAACAATTTTAAATTTAAAAACAAAAAAATTAAGATCAGATAAAACAACTTTATTTGTTTGATCTGTTTTATTAACAGCAATTTTATTATTATTATCATTACCAGTATTAGCTGGTGGTATTACAATACTTTTAACAGATCGAAATTTAAATACTTCATTTTTTGATCCAGCAGGGGGAGGGGATCCAGTTTTATATCAACATTTATTTTGATTTTTTGGTCATCCAGAAGTTTATATTTTAATTTTACCTGGATTTGGTCTTATTTCTCATATTATTACTCAAGAAAGAAAAAAAGAAACAACATTTGGTCTTATAGGAATAATTTATGCTATAATAGCAATTGGATTTTTAGGTTTTATTGTTTGAGCTCATCACATATTTACAATTGGTATAGATGTTGATACACGAGCTTATTTCACATCAGCAACTATAATTATTGCTGTTCCGACAGGAATTAAAATTTTTAGATGATTAGCAACTTATTGTGGAGCAAAATTAGAAATAAAAATTTCAACAATGTGAAGATTAGGATTCGTATTTTTGTTTACATTAGGAGGTCTAACCGGAGTTATACTTTCCAATTCTTCAATTGATATTGTTTTACATGATACATATTATGTAGTAGCTCACTTTCATTATGTTCTTTCAATAGGAGCAATCTTTGCTATTTTTGCAGGAGTGGTTCATTGATATCCTTTATTTACTGGATTAACAATAAACAAAAAATGATTAAAAATTCATTTTTTTATCATATTTTTTGGAGTTAATTTAACTTTCTTTCCTCAACACTTTTTAGGTTTAATAGGAATACCACGACGATACTCTGATTACCCTTTTATATTTGAACTTTGAAACAAAGTCTCAAGATATGGATCAGTAATTAGATTAATTGCAACAATCTATTTTATTTTTATTATATGAGAAAGAATAGTATCTCAACGAACAGTAATTTCAGTTAATATAATACACTGATCAGTTGAATGACAAAAATCAACACCTACTAAAGAACATTGCTTCCAAGAAAACTTTAAAGTCTTAAAAAGATAAATTCTAATAAATTACTTTATAATTTTATCAATATTTTCAATCAGAATAATTTTAATTGTTTTAACAGTGGTAATTTCTAAAAAAAGAAAAAATTTACGAGAAAAATGAGTTCCTTTTGAATGTGGATTTAATTTTTTAAATTCATCACGTATACCATTTTCAATACGATTTTTTTTAATTGCAATCATTTTCATTATTTTTGATGTAGAAATTGCTCTAATTCTACCACTAATTCCAACCTTTTTAAAAGCAAATTTAATTAAATGAACTCTAACAAAAATCTTATTTTTAATTATTTTAATTTTAGGAATTTTAATTGAATGAAAAGAACTGACTTTCGAGTGAAAGAATAAATAATCTAATGTACTGATATTAGAAATCAATAAATCAGAAAAGAGAATCTCTCAATTTTAATCTCCAAAATTAATATTTTTCTTAAATTATTTTCTGAGTGTTTAAGTAGTTTATAAAAACCTTATATTTTCAATATAAAAATGATAAAACATTATCCTTAAATAAAGAGGACTTAAAAAAAATAACATTTTCAAAAATAAATAAAAATCCAATTTTTAAAATTATTAATAATTCTTTAGTAAAACTTCCTACTCCAATAAATATTTCATTACTATGAAATTTTGGATCTTTATTAGGAATTTGCTTATTAATTCAAATTGCTAGAGGTCTATTTTTAGCTATACATTATGTACCAAATACTGAAATAGCTTTCCAAAGAGTTATCCACATTATTCGAGATGTAAATATGGGATGATTTATACGAATTCTTCATGCTAATGGAGCATCATTTTTTTTTATTTGTATATTTATTCATGTAGGACGAGGAATCTACTATGAATCCTTTCTTCTTTTAGAAACATGAAATTTAGGAGTAATTATCTTCTTCCTAACAATAGCATCAGCCTTTTTAGGATATGTTTTACCTTGAGGTCAAATATCATTTTGAGGTGCTACAGTAATTACAAACTTGCTTTCAGCAATTCCATATTTAGGAACAACCTTAGTTTACTGAATTTGAGGGGGATTTTCTGTGGATAACGCAACACTTAATCGATTTTTTGTCTTTCACTTTTTAATACCATTTGTTGTTTTAGCAATAGTTATTCTTCATTTATTTTTTCTTCATGTTAAAGGATCAAACAATCCTTTAGGAATTTTCAGAAAATCTTTTAAAATTCCATTTACGCCTTTTTTCGTTTTTAAAGATTTAATAGGTTTTCTATTTTTTTTTATAGGTTTAATTTTTATTATTGCATTTTTTCCATATTATCTTGGAGATCCAGATAACTTTTCTATTGCTAATCCAATAGTAACACCTTTACATATTAAACCAGAATGATATTTCCTATTTGCATATGCTATTTTACGATCAATTCCTAATAAATTAGGAGGAGTAATTGCTTTATTGATGTCAATCTTAATTTTACTTTTTATTCCATTTTTAAAGAAAGATAAAGGTAAACAAGGTAATCAATTCAGATTAAAAAAACAAGTCTTATTTTGATCTCTTGTAACAACATTTATTCTTTTAACATGAATTGGAGCACGACCAGTTGAAGATCCCTTTGTTTTTATTGGTCAAGTTTTAACAGTAATTTATTTTGTTTTATTTTTTATTTAATTAGTAAAAGAACAAAAAGTTCATAAATAAATTTACAGTTTATCATCTTAATTTAGATTATTTTACTAAATTTTTCATAGAAAAGTCTTACAACTATGAAATAAAAAACATTTTTTCACAAAAAATAATATTAATTCTAATAATATTACTGAGAATTATATTAAGAATTTCATCAAACTCAATTATAGGAATTTGGATAGGAATGGAAATTAACTTATTTTCATTTATTCCACTAATAACATTAGACTTAAAAAAAAATTCAGAAAACTCTATTATAATTTATTTTCTTATTCAAAGAATTTCATCAAGAATAATAATTTTTTCATGTTTTTTAATAAATTTAAACAAAGAAAGAAAAACCATTTTTTTATCAATTTTTTATTTATCATTATTAGTAAAGACAGGATTATGTCCTTTTCACTTTTGAACTTTAAAAATTATAGAAGGATTATCATGAAATAGATGTTTTATCCTTTTAACAATTCAAAAAATTATTCCGCTGTTCACTTTAATACTATTTACACAAAAAAATTTTTTAATTCTTTTAATTTTATTAAATAGAGTAATTGCATCTATTTCCGGTTTAACAATATTTTCAATTCGTAAAATTATAGGAATTTCTTCTATAAATCATATATCTATTATAATAATAAGAATCCTTATTTCAAAAAAACTATTTAAATTATACTTTTTTATTTATACTGTGACAAGAATAATATTAATTTCAACCTTCAATTCAAAAAACCTAAATTTTTTATTTCAGATTTTTAAAAGAAATAAAATAAACAAAATATTAACATTTAACTCTATAATTATAATTTTTAGAATAGCAGGTTTACCACCATTTTTAGGATTTATTCCTAAATTAATAACAATTTTAAAAATAATAGAACTACATATAATTATTCCAACAGCAATTATACTGATTTCTAATACGTTAGCCACATTTTTTTACGCGCGTCTTTTAATATCAAATTTGGTATTAAATAAAAATTTTTCAAAAAAATTTTCTAATGGAAAAAAATTAAGAAGATTTTCAGTAATTTTAATTGTTTCACCAATCATTTTCTTTATATGAAATTTTAAGTTAAAAAAACTATTAATTTTCAAAATTAAAAATAAATAAAATATAATTAAATTTCAATAAAACTTCTTATACCATTAACTTTTTTAGTTTCCCTATTATGTGCCTTAATTGCAGTAGCCTTTATTACTCTTTTAGAACGTAAAGTATTAGGATATATACAAATCCGTTTAGGTCCTAATAAAACAGGAGTTCTAGGTATTCTTCAACCATTATCTGATGCAGTAAAACTTTATACAAAAGAAATAAATTGACCATTAACTTCAAATTCTATTATATTTTTTATTTCTCCATCCCTAAGATTAACATTGGCCTTATTTATTTGAGTTATTATACCATATTTTTCTCAATTTATAACAATAAACTTTAGAGTATTAATATTACTATCTATTTTAGGATTAGGAGTTTACCCAATTTTAATTGCTGGATGATCTTCTAACTCTAATTATTCTCTTTTAGGAGGGATACGAGCACTTGCACAAACAATTTCTTATGAAGTTTCTTTAATTTTTATTATAATTAGAAATATTATAATAATTTTTTCAATAAAATTCCTTAAATTAAATCAATTTCAAAAAGAATTTTACTTTATGTTTTTTTTTATTCCATTTTTTATATGGTTAATTTCAGCTTTAGCAGAGCTAAATCGAACACCTTTTGATTTTGCAGAAGGAGAAAGAGAACTTGTTTCAGGATTTAATACAGAATATAGAAGAGGAGTTTTTGCAATTATTTTTATAGCAGAATATATAATAATTTTATTTTTTAGAATGTTTACAAGAGTTATATTTATATATACAAGAAAATTCTCAATCTTTTATTTAATTTTTCCTATAATTTTTATATTTACATTTATCTGAGCTCGAGCAACCCTTCCACGTTACCGTTATGATAAACTTATATATTTATGTTGAAAAATTATTTTACCATTATCAACATTTAATCTTTTCTTCTCAGCATTTTTAACAATCTTAATAAAATACTAAAAGTAAGTTAAAAAAACTATTGGATTCATACTCCAACCTTGATTATTATCCTTTTAGAAGAGTAGTAATTTAAAAAAAAAATATTTATTTTGCATATAAAAATTATAATTCATTATCTACTTTAATTTCTCGCTCTTTTAGCTTAAAAAAAGTATAATACTGAAAATATTAAGATATTATTTATAATTTAGAGCAAAAATTTTTATTTTAGATAAAACTACAAAAAAACAAATTCTATGCATGAAGAAGAATAAATTTTAAATATCAGTATAAAAAATTTTTAATTTTTAAAAAAAATAAAAGAATAAAAAATTAACTGATTTATATGAGTGCCAGCAATCGCGGTCATACTTAAAGTTCAAGTAGTCAATCGGAAATGTAGTTATAAAAAAAGATTAGAATAAAAAATAATAAAATTTAGGTTAAATTAAAATTATTAAAATAATTCTAAAAATTTTAGAAGCTACAAAAAGAAATAATAAAAAAGGATTCGATACCCTTGTATTATCTATAAAAATTTATCCAGAGTAAAAATAAAATTTTATTAACTCAAAAAATATGGCAGTATAATAAAAATTTAGGGATGCTTGATTTTTTAAATTATGACAATTCACAAAAACCTTACTTTTTTTTTAAAAAATTTCTATATCTCCGTTTTAAGAAAATAATAAAAATTATTTAGTTATCTAAATCTCAAAAAAGAATAATTCAGGTCAAGACAGAGTTTAAAAAGAAAAATTGAGTATCATTGTAAAAAAAGGAATAATTTATAAAAGTAAACTTTATAAAAAAGAGAACTTAAAAGTAATTTTTTAAAAAGATAAAAAAATGAATTATTTTTATTATAGGTACAAATTGCCCGTCACTTCCGATTAAAATTGGGATAAGTCGAAACATAGTAAGTGTACTAGAAAGTGCACCTAGATTAAACTTTTAAGTAATAACATATAATATTTTTTATAATAGAAGAAGAATTTCAATTATAGTAATAGAAGAATTCCACGATTATACAATAATATTCTTAACAATAATTACAACATTTATTTTTATTGTTATTTATAAAATTTTAGTAACTAAAAACACAAACTATAATTTTAAAGAAAATATTAATTTAGAAATTATTTGAACAATTTTACCAATAATTATTTTATTTTTAATTGCATACCCTTCACTTTACTATTTATACCTTTTTGATTTAAGACTTAACCCAACAATTTCTATAAAAGTTATTGGAGCACAATGATATTGAATTTATGAATTCTTTGATCAAGAAGGATGATCTTATTCATCTTATATAACATCAGATTTAGATCTATTAAAAAGAGAAAAATATAAAATTGGATGACGATTATTAGAAACGGACACACGTTTAATTATTCCCTATTCTACAGAAGTACAATGTATTACAACTTCTATAGATGTAATTCACTCATTTTCAGTTCCCAGATTAGGAATTAAAATTGATGCTATCCCAGGACGATTAAATTCTGTAAATTTCCAAGTCACACAACCAGGTATTTATTATGGTCAATGTGCAGAAATTTGTGGAACTGGGCACGCATTTATACCAATTTCTCTTGAAGCAATTTAAATAATAAGAAAGCAGTGCTTCTGTTCTTAGTTTCGACCTAAGATAAAGTAAAAAATTTTACTCTTATTATGTATCTATTGTAAGTTAGCAAATTTATTTTCCAAATAAAAAGTCGGTAAGCCGGTTACATACTTAAAATAAGTTAAATAAACTATTGAATTTTTACTTCAATTTTACCATTAGGTTTTTAAGATCTTTAAAGAAATAACAAAAATTATTGTTCCATTCCATTTAGTTTCACCAAGACCATGACCAATTCTAGCCTCTTTTCAATTATTTAACCTTGTATTTTTAAACGCAAAAAAAATAAATAACTTTCATTGTAGAACTTCCTTTTTAACATTTACATTTATTTTAATAACTATAGTAGCAATCCTTTGATGACGAGACGTTGTCCGAGAAGCAACTTTTGAAAATCGACACACAAAAGAAGTTTTAACAGGACTTAAACTTGGTATAATTTTATTTATTACTTCAGAAGTCTTCTTTTTTCTCTCATTTTTTTGAGCATTTTTTCATTGTTCATTATCTCCTGATATTTTTATTGGTCAAAACTGACCATGTAAAGGAATTTTATCTTTTAATCCTATAGCTATTCCTTTAATAAACACATTAATTTTATTAAGATCTGGAATATCTTTAACAGCATCTCACCATTATTTATTAGTAGGAAACAAAAAAAAATCAGTAATTTATATTTTTATAACAGTTGTTTTAGGTATTTATTTTTCTATCTTACAATATGTAGAATATAAAGAAGCATCTTTTTCAATTGCAGATTCAGTCTATGGATCAACATTTTTTATAGCAACAGGGTTCCACGGAATTCACGTTTTAATTGGAACTATCTTTTTAGGAGTCTGCCTAAAACGTATAATTAATAATCACTTTTCATCAAATCACCACTTTGGTTTTGAAGCAGCAGCTTGATACTGACACTTTGTTGATGTAGTCTGATTATTCCTTTATTTATGCATTTATTGATTTGGAAAGTAAAGTAAAACTTTTGTAGTATAAAATAATACATTGATATTAAAAATCAATAATAAGAGTCTTCTTCTAAAGTAACCTTATATAAAAAAATCATTTTTTTTTTAATTTTCCCTGATTTTAAAAAGCAAGTTTTAGAGAATCATCAATTTTTTCCCTGATTTTAAAAAGCAAGTTTTAGAGAATCATCAATTTTTCAAAAAAACCCCCATTTTTGGACCCCCCCTTTTTTGAATTTTGTATTGATTTTAGAAATCCTAAACATTTTCTTCGTGATTTCTAATATCTTTCGTAAAAATTTTGGTCTCTAAAATACTGATTTTAGAAATCAAGTACAAAACCGCCAAAAAAAAAAAAAGGAAAACGCACAAAATCAATTTTTTTTTTTTCAAAAAAAATTGGCACATGCGAAAACGAGCGGAATTATAATTTTTTTTTTTTTTTTTTTTAATTTATTGAGTATAGTATTCCCCACTCTCCTCTTTATTTATTTTTTATTTTTGTCTCTATTTTTTTAATTTGATTCTGAGATTTTTGAAATTCAATTATAGGTTTTTAAGCAACTTTTGAACTTTTTTGTAATAAAAAATAAATAAAATTAATAATAATTAAAATATTTTTAAAGAGTGCCTGATAAAAAGGATTATTTTGATAGAATAAAAAATGTGTAAAAATTTCACCTCTTTAAGAATTAAATAGTTTATTACTTACAATAATAACAAGTTTATTAAATTAAACATAATTCAAACAAATTAATCAAAAATTTGAGAAAAATTACCAAAATTTTACCAATAAATTTATTTATCAAGTTTTATTTTTATCATTTAGACTTCTTTCAATTTTAAGATTAACAATATTCTTAATAAATTCAAGAAAAAGAAAAAAATCATTTTCAAAAAAAAGAAAACTAGAATAAAAATTTTAAGACTTTTTATTTCTTTTGATCCTAAAAGAAGAATTAAAATTTTTATTAGAGAATTAAACTGATCTATTATATTTATTTTTTTATTAATTTTTATTTTTTCATTTTGAAGAAAACCCACACGAGTTTCAGTAATTAAAACAAATCTAGTAAATTCACTTAGACAACAATTTGAAATTGGATTAAAAACAAAAAAAGATAGATCAAAAATTATATTTACTTCTTTATTTTTATTTATTGTTACTTGCAATCTAATAGGAATAATCCCTAATTTATTTACATCTTCTAGACACTTAACATTTAATTTAATAATATCAATTCCTATGTGAACTGGATTTTTTATTTATGGATGAGTAAAATATTCAAACAAAATATTTGAACACTTAGTTCCTAATGGAACTCCAGATGCCTTAATTAGATTTATAGTTTTAATTGAATTAATTAGAACAACTATTCGTCCTTTAACTTTAAGAATTCGATTAATAGCAAATATAGTATCTGGACACCTTTTATTAACTTTAATAGGAAGAAGAATAGAATCATCAAATACTTTTATAGTTGGCTTATTAACTCTAATTCAAAGAATACTAAGATCTTTAGAAATAAGAGTTGCAATTATTCAGGCTTATGTTTTTTGTATACTTTTAACTCTATACTCAGACGACTCTGATTATAGAAACTAAAATCACTAAGAAAAAGTAATTAAATAATAATATTACTTTGTCAAAGTTAAATTGCTAAACTTTAGCCTTTTTCCAATCTTTAAGCAAAATGCATTTAGTTTAGACCTAAAAGATAAAACTGGTCACCTTTTATTAACTTTAATAGGAAACAGAATAGTAGCATCAAACATTTTATAATTACAAAATAAAGAATATTTATATATATATATAATATTTAAAGGTAATAAAAAATTAAACTTCTAATTTAACTATAGCCCTAAAAGGCTTTACCTTTTTTTTATAATTTCCCTGATTTTAAAAAGCAAGTTTTAGAGAATCATCAATTTTTCAAAAAAACCCCCATTTTTGGACCCCCCCTTTTTTGAATTTTGTATTGATTTTAGAAATCCTAAACATTTTCTTCGTGATTTCTAATATCTTTCGTAAAAATTTTGGTCTCTAAAATACTGATTTTAGAAATCAAGTACAAAACCGCCAAAAAAAAAAAAAGGAAAACGCACAAAATCAATTTTTTTTTTTTCAAAAAAAATTGGCACATGCGAAAACGAGCGGAATTATAATTTTTTGTTTTAGTATAATAATACAAAAATTTTTGAAATTTTTAATAAAAGTTAAAGTCTTTTAAACAAAAGTTTTTATAGTTTAATTAAAACATTGATTTTGTAAATCAAAAATATATAAATTATATTAAAAACTAAAAAAAAACACAATTAATAAAATAAAAAACATAAAAAAAATAAAAAATATAAAAAATAAAGATTTCATAAATTTGTTTATATAAAAAGAGAGATTATTAAGAAAATTATAAGAAAAAAATCCATAATTTATTTCAATAAAACCAACTAATAACTTTGAATTAAAGTAAGAAAAATTAAAAGAGAAAGGTTTTAAAAAGTCAGTTTTTAAAAATCCAAGAAATCATATTTGTCTAAGAAATATAATAAAAGTATTATTATAAATTCTATAAAAATAAGAAAAATAATAACATAAAATAAATCTCGAAATACATAATAAAGAAACAAAAATCTTTAAAAGGAAAGGAAGAACAATATAATTATAATGAAAAAAAAAAAGATTTGAACCTAATAAACCTAAAGCAATAGAAAAAAAAAATAAAATAAACATAGATTTTTGAACCCCTAAAGACTTAGTATTAACTTCAACAGATCTAAAAAAAACTTTTTTAAAAGTTAAAAAAATAAAAAGACGAAATCTATAAAATACAGTTAAAAATGTTCCTAAAGAATAAAGAAAAAAAAACAAAAATCCAATTCTTTTTATTAATATTAGTTCCAAAATTAAATCTTTAGAAAAAAATCCAGATAAAAAAGGAAAACCACATAATGATAAGTTAGCAATATTAAAAAAACAAATAATTAGAGAGTTATTTTTTCTTATTAATCCATATAAACGAATGTCCTGAATATCAAATAATCCATGAATTAGTAAACCAGCACATATAAAAAGAAGAGCCTTGAATCTAGCATGAGTAATTAAATGAAAAAAAGCTAATTCTGAGTACCCTAAAGCAATTGATGAAATTATAAAACCCAATTGTCTCAAAGTTGATAAAGCAATAATTTTTTTTAAGTCAAATTCAAATATACCAGAAAATCCAGATATAATCATTGTTAACAAAGAAATACAAATTAAAAAAAAATTAATTTCTTTAGTTAGAAAAAAATTATAACGAATTAAAATATAAACACCAGCTGTTACAAGAGTTGAAGAATGAACTAAAGAAGAAACAGGAGTAGGGGCTGCTATAGCAGCAGGAAGTCAAGCCGAAAAAGGAACTTGAGCCCTTTTTGTTATTGCTGCAATTACAAAAAAAATACCTATAAATTGTAGATCATTTAGAGATAAAAAATTTATATAATTAAATCTTCCTATTCTAAAACAAAAAGCAATACAAGAAAGAATAAAAACATCTCCAACTCGATTAGTCAAAGCAGTAATTATTCCAGAACAAAAAGCTTTATAATTCTGATAATAAATAACTAAACAATAAGAAATTAAACCAAGACCATCTCAACCCAATAATATACAAAAAATATTAGGACATAGAATTAAAAAAATTATAGAAATAACAAAAAAGAATATCAAAAAAAAAAAACGAACCTTATAAATTTCTGATTCTATATAATAATCAGAGTATAAAATAATTGAACCTCTAATAAATAAAACTAAAGACATAAAAAGACAAGAAATAAAATCAAAATAAAAAGGAAAATTAATAGAAAATGAAGAATAATAAAATCTTCAATAAATTAAAAATCTGAAATTTTGACTAAAAAAAAAAAAAGATATAAAAAAAAAAAGCAAACCACAAAAAATAAAAAAAGGAGATATAACCAAATATAAAAAATTTAAAAAATTTATAATTTTGTATAAAAATATATATCTTTGATTCCACAAATCAACGTTTTAATTAAACTAACAAAATAATAAAATACCTCAAGTTTTAAAAATATAAATGAAATAGGTAATATATGAAGAAAAAGGATATAATATTCTCGAATATAACAAGGATTAAAAAAATTTAATCTAGAAAAAACTTTACCATGATTAACAAAGGTAAATAAAAAAAGATTATAGGCACCTCCAATAAAAGAAAAAAACATTAAAATAAAAACTAAAATAAATCTTCAAGAAGTTACTCCTCTAAATAAAAAAATTTCCCTAATTAAATTTAGGGAAGGGGGCGCAGCTATATTAAAGGAACACAATAAAAATCATCATAGAGATAAAGAAGGAAAGATAGATATTAAACCTTTATTTAAAAAAAGTCTTCGAGTACCAGAACGTTCATAAACAATATTAGCTAAATAAAATATTCCAGAAGAACAAAGTCCATGAGCAAATATTAGTATTAATCTCCCAATAATACCCAAATCAAAAAAAATTAATAAACCAATAATTACTAATCTTATATGAGCTACAGAAGAAAAAGCAATTAAAGATTTTAAATCAATTTGTCGTAAACAAATAAAACTTCTAACTAAACCACCTCAAATTCTAATATAAATTCAAATTAAACTTAAAGAAAAAAAATATTTAAATATAAAAGACAAACGAAAAATACCGTAACCTCCTATTTTTAATAAAACACCAGCTAAGATTATAGAACCTGAAACAGGAGCTTCAACATGAGCTTTAGGTAATCACGAATGAACTAAAAATATTGGCATTTTTACTAAAAAAGAAATAATTAAAAAAAAATAAATTAAATTTAGACAACCAAAATTTAAATCCATGAATATAAATAAACCAGAATTATTAGAATTCAAAATATAAAAAATAGATAAAAGTATAGGTATAGATCTAAATAAAGTGTAAAAAAATAAATAAAATCCAGAAAATATTCGCTCATAATTATTTCCCCAACCCAAAATTAAAAAAAAAGTAGGAAATAAAGTTGACTCAAAAAAAAAGAAAAAGAAAAAAAAATTTGAAACTACAAAAAAGAAAAAAAGGAAAATTATTAACATTCAAAAAACTAATAAAAAATAAGAAGAATAATAATCAGAAATTAAATAAGTTCTAGAAAAAATCCTTAAAAAGATAATTCAAAAGGTCAAAACAATTAAACAAAACGAAAAATTATCTAAACAAACAAACATATTTTTTCTTATAAAAGATAAATCAAAATTATATAAAAAAAAGAAAGGATAAAAAAAGAGTATAAAAATTAAAAAATATCATCAATTATTAAATAAAAAGAAAAAAGAAAGAACAAAAAAAAAAGAAACAAAATTTAAAATATAGAAATATTTATAGACTTAAAATTATTAAAACCATAAAATTTAATAAATTTTACTAAAATTGATAAACCAATTGATCTTTCAGAAACAATAAAAACAAAATAAAACAAGATAAACTTTAAAGAAAAAAACAAATATATTAAATAAACCAAAGAAAAAAAAATTAATAAAGATAAAGATTCCAAGATTAAGAGAGAATTTATAAAAGAATTTATATTAACAAAATAAACATAGATAATAAATAAAAAATATCTAATCATAAGTATAATTCTGTAGTTTATATAAAACACAAAATTGCAAATTTTGAAAAGATAAAATCCTGAATTTTAGAAATCTAAAAAAAAATAACACTAATTTTTTCAGTAAAAATATTAACTTCAATTATATTAATATTTACCTTTATTTATATATTAATTTCTAAACATCCATTTGTACTAGGATTTTTAGTAATTATTCAATCAATTTTAATTTCCTTAATGATCACTCTAAACTTCTCAATTAGATGATTTAGATTTTTAGTATTTATAATTTATTTAGGGGGTATTCTAATACTTTTCTGTTATATAATTAGATTAATAAATTCAAAAGAACCATTTTTCCTAAAAAAAAAAATAGTTCTTTATATTCCCGGAATATTAATTTTTTGAGGAATAAAAGAAGAATCATTCTTAAAAGTTTCCAAAATAGAAATTAAAAACCTTTTAATTTCTATTTATAGAAAAAGAATAAGAACAAGAGTATTTATAATAATTCTACTTTTAATGATAATAGTCTTTGTAATTCTAATTTCAGAATCTAGAAAAGGATCTATACGAAGAGTATAATTGGCTTAAAACAAATTTTTAAACTTTTCTATGTTTTAATTTAAATTTTTCTATGTTTTAATTTAAATTTTTCTATGTTTTAATTTAAATTTTTCTATGTTTTAATTTAAATTTACTATTTTTAAAAAAATAGATAAATCCAAAAATTAAAAATAGATAAATCCAAAAATTAAAAATAGATAAATCCAAAAATTAAAAATAGATAAATCCAAAAATTAAAAATAGCAAAAGCCAAAATTAGTTAAAGCCAAAAAGCGGCTTACTACTGTTAATAGTAAAATTGAATTATATTCTAACTAAAAACACAATAAACGAAATTTTTCTTTACAAAAAAAATTATTAATTAGAGTACTGAAAAGGAAAAAAAAGAATAAAAAAGAAAATACAAAATATTGTTCCTTGTGTATCATGATTTTTAGAAATAAAATAATATTTATAAATCTCGAAAAAAAAGGATCTAAAGACTATTGTGTTTAATATTTCATTATTATAAAAAAAAGTTTTTAGAAATAAAAAATTTTCAACTTTTTTGATATCTAGTTTTTTTAGAAATAAATTAAATTTATTTAACTTAAAAAAGATAAGTTAAAAAATTTTTTAAGGGATTAGCTTTAAAAAATAAAATAATTTTTCAAAAATTTTATAAAAAGGAATTAAATTAACCAAAAAAATTAAAACTTTTAATTATTTAAAAAAAATTTTATAAAAATTAAGGATATATAAAAATATAAAAAACCTAAATAAAAAAAAACAATTAAAAAATAAGTAAATTTTTTAAAAAAAATATAAGAACTCGGCAAAACAGCTTTCGAATGTTTAACAAAAACATTGTCTCTAGTTTATATTTGAGATACAACCTGCTCAGTGAAATTTAAACAGCCAGAACATGCTAAGGTAGCATAATAATTTGTCTTTTAATTGAAGGCTAGAATGAAAGGTAAAACGAAAAGCTAACTTTTTTTATTTTTAAAATTTAACTTTACTTTTAAGTTAAAAGGCTTAAATAATTTTAAAGGACGATAAGACCCTATAGAATTTAAAAATAAATAAAAATATTAATAAAAAATATAATTTAACTGGGGAAGTTAAAAAAGAAAAATTTTTTTTTAAAAAAACTTTATAAAGATTTTAAGATCCTAAAAAGATAAAATGAAAAAATTACCTTAGGGATAACAGAGTTAAACTTTTTAAGAGACCTAATCGAAAAAAGGAATTGCTACCTCGATGTTGAATTAAGTGATATTTTAATAGAAAAAAATTAAAAAATTAGGTCTGTTCGACCTTTAAAAACTTACATGATTTGAGTTAAGACCGGCGTGAGCCAGGTTGGTTTCTATCCTTAACTTTTTTTTTGTAGTACGAAAGGACCCAAAAAAATAATTTTATTAATTAATTAGCTTATATAAAGTTTGTATTTTGAAAATACAAGAAAGATTAAAAATTTATTAATTTAACA